TCGTAAGAAAATGATTCCCCACAAACAAAGGAATTGGACACTACGAAATAACATAAAAACAGAATTTTCAAAATTTGAAAACTCCTCTTCCTTAAATTCTTTCTTTTTGACCGGAATTAAATAAAATAATAAGAAATAGTTTCGATTTCATACAAATCTAGTCGACTAGTATAAGAATGAAGAGGTCCTAGTCTGATTCCCATCTCATCTCGAAATTGAAGAAAAAAACAAAATAGATAGACCGATTAGTTGATTCCTTACGATTGATTGAATTCGTGTTAAAATATCCGAAAAGGATGGGAGCACTAGATAACATAAATGGATATCTAAAAAATCGATATCTTTCCTATTTTTGTTTTTTCATACTTTTTTTCGAATTGATTGCCCGGAATTTTTGAAGGTCAAGTAAAGTAAAAATAAAAGTGGCTCGCTATTGATTCGGTTGATGGGGCATAATCATTACGTAGGAGAGATGGCTGAGTGGTTCAAGGCGTAGCATTGGAACTGCTATGTAGGCTTTTGTTTACCGAGGGTTCGAATCCCTCTCTTTCCGTACCCTCAACTAATTTACCAATCTTAATGAACACAATGTATCAAAGAACAACACATACTCAAATTCAAAAAGGTAGAACTCGAACCCTCGGTAATTTTGATATCGATTTGCTATTGCTATTCCCTGGATAAGTACTTTATCCTGCGTCCTTTTTTAGTTACTTTTTTTATGGGAAGGAAAAGGGGGTAGGAGTAATAAAGTTGTCCAAACCTCTTCTTAGTTGAGTTAGGTTTAAGTTTGCCGAGAATAATATTCTACGACTAGCAATTCATTTATTTTCAAACCAATCGATTTACTCTCGATTATTTGATTGACTAATCCTTTATATTGGAATGGGTGAAGAGTCAAATGTTTTGGAACTTCCTCATGAGGAGATGAATTAAGATAACTTTGAATCATATCTCTAGATTTTTGAGCATGGCTCGCCGTAATAATATCGTGTGGTTTGCAGCGATAACTTGGTATATCTACTATACGGTCATTAACTAAAATATGTCTATGGTTAACTAATTGGCGGGCTTGGGGAATAGTCGAAGCCATACCCAATCGGAAAAGGATGTTATCCAAACGCATCTCAAGTAATTGTAGTAAAACCCGACCTGTTGACCCCTTGGCTTTTCCGGCTATACAAACATATTTTAGTAATTGTCGTTCTGTAAGACCATAATGAAAACGCAATTTTTGTTTTTCTTCTAAACGAATACGATATTGAGATTTTTTCCCAGAGCGCGATTGGTTTCTAAAATCGCTTCCGGCTCTAGGCCCTTTACTAGTTAGACCTGGTAAAGCCCCAAGACGACGTATTTTTTTGAAACGAGGCCCCCTATAACGCGACATGAAGACTCCTTTTTTGTTTGGACATAAACAAACTGAACTAAATAAATTGATAAATTAAGCGAGGCGAAATACAATAATAATAATACAATGAAGTATTGTCCTAAAAAGAATTAAGAAATGGATTGAATTGGAGTAATAGAATTACCATTTTTGATTTATGTATAGAAATGTATAGAAATCATTTTCTTTCTATATTAATTTATATATCATATCAATAGAAATTTATTAGAAAAAAAAAAGAATCCTCTTTTTGTTCTGCCGAAACCGAATTCTTACTGTTTTTTTGCTAATTGAAATGGGGCATATAATAGGTCGGCAACCCTTGGAAAAAAAGGGAAAAAGTCATTTCAATGTTCTTTGATTTCAAAAATACACTCTCAATCATGTGAAAATCAAAACAAATAGACAAAAGCCGGCTATCGGAATCGAACCGATGACCATCGCATTACAAATGCGATGCTCTAACCTCTGAGCTAAGCGGGCTCAAATAGAGCAAAAATTGTGTATGCATCGTAAACGAATAGGATCTTTTTTTTTTTTTGATTAATATGAATTATTCAGTATTAGCTATTCATAATAGCAATAACTATAGATTTTGATTTTTTGATATTGATCAATATTCTAGAAAATAATAATTAGTAATTAGATTATTTATTCTAAATTCTAATTATTATATTAATAAATTTGAGTGATATAAAATGGATATCTATTTTCTGTTTCTCAACACTTAACGTAAACTTCTTTCAATAAGGTATTTGAAAATGTTAATGTATTAGAATTCTAGGAATTCTAAAGAATTCAAAATGCTAACTAATTCAAATATTTCTAATAACAAATTTCAAAATTACTGAAATAATTAGTTTCGTTTTAGCTATAATCGTTTTAGCTATAATCAATGATTAATATTTTTAATAACTAGATACAAAATGATTGATATTGTATCAAATACCTTTTTTGAGTTATTTTCTCGGAAGTTAAAGACAAAAAAAGAATTGACCGTTCAAGTATTTCAAATGCATCAAAAAAAAAAATAATGATAATAAGAGAGGCATATATATATATATTATGACATGTATCAATTTCTATTGAATTGCATAAACAGAAATGATAGAATCATTTTGGGTTGTATCAAATGTGGGTGTCGGCCTTGGGTATCCAATAGACATTAAACAAAATAGGCAATAAATTCAAACAACAAGACCCACTTTTTTAGTTTATAGAGTTTTGGTTTACATATAAATAGAAATCCAATCAAGCGGTATTTAATGAAATTCGTATTGAAAAAAAAATACACTGCTTTGATTTCAGCATAGTATAAAATAGGGGGATATGGCGAAATTGGTAGACGCTACGGACTTAATTGGATTGAGCCTTGGTATGGAAACATACGAAGTGACAACTTTCAAATTCAGAGAAACCCTGGAATTAAAGATGGGGCAATCCTGAGCCAAATCCTGTTTTACGAAAACCAACAGCAGTTCATAAAGCGAGAATACAAAAAGAATAGGATAGGTGCAGAGACTCGATGGGAGATGTTCTAACAAATAGAGTTTACCGCGTTAAGTTGGTAAAGGAATCCTTCTATCGAAACTCAAAAAAAGGGGGGGCCATATACATAGATATATGTACTGAACGCTATACAAACTGGATTAAGACGCTGCGAGTCTATATTGATGATTATATGCAAAATGAAAGAATTCTTGTGATGTGAATCGATTGTATTAACTGGCAGAAAGAATCGAATCCTCATTGATTACATCATTTATAAATCAATTTACTCCAGGATCTGATAAATCTTTTGAAAAAAAAAAACGGATTAATCGCACGAGAATAAAGATAGAGTCCCATTCTACATGTCAATAGTGACAACAATGAAATTTAAAGTAAGAGGAAAATCCGTCGACTTTAGAAATCGTGAGGGTTCAAGTCCCTCTATCCCCAAAAAAACATTTGACTCGTTAATGCTTTATCCTATTTTTTTTTTTTTCGTTTTTTTTGATATTTGATATAAGGATATCATTATTAGTCGTTTTATTTGTTAGTGGTTCCAAATTTTTTTCTTTCTTATTCGTTTTTTTCTTTCACAAAGTTATGTACCCGAGTGTATATTTTTTTGTATTAACCCAAGTTGGGTTTGGTGTTATATAAGGTACACACAAAGTAAGATCAATTCATTTTTGAATTGACATAGAACGAAGTCATATCATAAAATGAGGATGATATATTAAGTAAAATAATAGTCGGGATAGCTCAGCTGGTAGAGCAGAGGACTGAAAATCCTCGTGTCACCAGTTCAAATCTGGTTCCTGGCACATAATTCATTTGGATGAGTATCTATTCACCAAATACATTCATATATCCAACATAATGGATATGGATCGACATCCACATTTTTGATATTTATGAATCCATATCCATATTCATTAATAGTATCGATTAGCATACATACTTAGTCATCGAAGTATCTGTAACTCTCATGTTATCCTTTGTATTATATTACAATTACATTTCAATTTTAAAATCGCTGACGAAAATTTCTAGATTTCTAGAAAGAGGATAAAAAGTATCCATATTCTCTCATATATAAAATCTGAAAATTATATTCTCGTCTTTTTTCTTTTGTTCCTACTCTACTCTGTCTGTTCTTCTTCAAGATCAAGAAGAACGTTACGACTTGATACATATATGTCTATGCAATACAGAATTGAAAGGTTCAATTAGTTGGTTGAGAGACCCAACCAAGCAAAAGTCTATTCTTAATAAGTTGATGGATAGGAATATCCACGATGAATCTTAGATAGAGTCGAAATGAAATCGTATATTTTTATTTTTTTTTTTGTTAGTTTTTTTCCTATTCTATTTCTTCATTCTCTCTTAAGCGAACCTATAGAGTATCTGTAAGATATGTGCGCGGTACAAAGTGCATAATTCGAAATTATTTTCATTTGAATTCAGATTATTGGTTCAGTTCATCACAAATAACAAGAAACAAGTACCCTCCAATTTGAGAATTTCCAATGAATCTATAATTGAATGATAGCACAAAAATAAGAAAAACTAGAATAGGAAAATTTAGCACATTAAAATTACGAATGAGAACTCACTGACTTTGCTTGATTTTGAAGAGAACATACATAGAAATACTCTTTGTCTATCTGGAGTTATCAAAATGAAAATTATTTTCTTGGCATTCAATGAGCATCTTGTATTTCAAAAAAATTCGGGGCAATATAATCCTTACGTAAGGGCCATCCTATCCAACTTTCGGGCATTAAGATACGTTTCAGTCGTGGATGAGTATCATAATGGATTCCTAACATATCATAAGATTCCCGTTCTTGAAAATCCGCACTTTTCCAAACCCAAAAAACAGAGGGAATTCGAGGATTCCCCCGGGGTACAAATACTTTTATGCATATTTCTTCCGGTTGATCTATACTATACTCTATTCTTGTAAGATGATACACACTAGCTAGCAGTCCACCAGGTGCTACATCATAAGCACATTGAGAGCGTAGATAATTGTAACCATATACATATAAAATGACAGCAATGGAATTCCAATCCTCGGGCTTTATTTGTAAAGTTTCTATTCCTTGGTAATCGAATC